TCACTGTTCCCATACAATTAGAACTATCTATGGAGTCTTAGGCATCAAAATTTGGATATTTGTAAACCAAGAATAAGGAAAATAAAAAATAAGAAGAATGGACCTTTCTTTATCTCGCCATTCTGCTCATCAATATAAAAAATTTAGAAACTCTTTTCTTATTTTTTTTTTTTTATTTTTTAATAAAAGAAAAACGAACAATTATAATTCTATAAGGTTTAATAAAAATTTAATTTATATTTTAGTATAATTGCTATGCTCAGTGTGTGACTCGTTAGTTTTTTCTTTAGAGTTGAGAATTGAAATTGAAAAAAAAAGGCTAATCCCACTATAAACTTAGTAACTATCAAAACTAAAGAAATTCAAAACTAATAACCAACTTATTGCTTCGTATTGTCGAGATCCCAAGAAAAAGTCACTATATGACTGAATCTATCATATAGTTGTAGCAACTGAAATTCTTTTCATAAAAAAAATCTGATTATGAATTGTGAAAAAAAAAAGGGATGTAGAAAAAAGGAAGGATGATAGAAAGAGAGAATAAAGATCTCAATGATATAGGATTCCCATATGTATGGTTTATGAAAAATTACCCTATAAAAAAGGCAGTGTTATAAAGCATCAACATAAATATACAAGAAAAATACAAAATATACAATTACAATACAATCTAATAAGAAATATACAAACAAAGAAAAAATCGAGCTTCGGGTTAAGAAAAACTGAGGAGATTTACTCGGAAACAAATAACAGATTTTGTTGAGAGCTCCATTGCAGAGTTCAGGCCTAAACATTAAAGGAGAAGCTATGGGAACGATGAAACCTGTGACTACATAGGATTTTCTTGAAAACAAATCAATCCTAATGATTCATTGGGTAGGATGGCGAAATGAACCAATAAAAAATGGATTTTTTATGAATGGTCATGAATTGACCCTACAAATGAAGGAGGAAAGGGTCAATATTCGCCCGCGAACCCTTTCTTTATTTTTAGAATTTCATTTATTGGATGACTATTGGCGTAATTCAATATAAATAGAGGTAAAGTAAAATACTTTAGGAATTTTGAGAAAATAAAGAAGCATTATATATAAACAAAAACGCCTAGTTATCTAGTTATATATATAAAGTTACCTATGATTTAAAAAATTCAATATAAAAAAATTAGTATATTCTTTTCATTTTGATAGAATGAAATACATAAATACATGCGTATGTGTAATATTATTGAATCATTTCATTCATTGAATCATTTCATTCGCGAGGAGCTGGATGAGAAGAAACTCTCATGTCCGGCTCTGCAGTAGAGATGGAATTAATAAAAAACCATCAACTATAACCCCAAAAGAACCAGATTTCGTAAACAACATAGAGGTAGAATGAAGGGAATATCTTGCCGAGGCAATCATATTTGTTTTGGCAGATACGCTCTTCAGGCACTTGAACCTGCTTGGATCACAGCTAGACAAATAGAAGCAGGGCGAAGAGCAATGACACGATATGCGCGTCGTGGTGGAAAGATATGGGTACGTATCTTTCCCGACAAACCTGTTACTGTAAGACCTACAGAAACGCGTATGGGTTCGGGCAAGGGATCCCCCGAATATTGGGTATCCGTTGTTAAACCGGGCCGAATACTTTATGAAATGAGTGGAGTATCAGAAACTGTAGCTAAAACTGCTATGGAAATAGCTGCATGCAAAATGCCTATACGAACTCAATTTATTATTTCAGGATAGGTAAACAAAAGTAAAAGAAGAAGGAACATTGAGAATGAAAAAAAAAAACCACAGATTTCTTTATCTCTGGACAGACAATATTTCTTTTTTCCATTATCCCTTGCATTGAAATAATCAAATAAAAATGATATGATTCAACCTCAGACCCTTTTGAATGTAGCGGATAACAGCGGAGCTCAAGAATTGATGTGTATTCGAATCATAGGAACTGGTAATCACCGATATGCTCATATTGGCGATGTTATCGTTGCTGTAATCAAAGAAGCAGTGCCCAACATGCCTCTAGAAAGATCAGAAATAATTAGAGCTGTGATTGTACGTACGTGTAAAGAACTCAAACGTGACAACGGCATGATAATACGATATGATGACAATGCAGCGGTTATCATTGATCAAGAAGGAAATCCAAAAGGAACTCGAATTTTTGGTGCGATTGCTCGGGAATTGCGACAGTTGAATTTTACTAAAATAGTTTCATTAGCACCCGAAGTATTATAGATGAAGATAGGATATATCCTATCTATATATAGAATATTCAAATATCTGAAAGAGATCCGATTAATAGATTGTGTCTCATGCATATATTTGAAATTTCTAATAATTTTTTAGAATTTAAAAATTTAAAAAAAAAATTAAATAAAAACTAAAACAAAAAAGAAGCATGTTGATTATATCAAAATGAGGAGGCACCAATAACTATAGTTCGTCATGGGTAGGGACATTATTGCCGATATAATAACTTCTATAAGAAATGCTGACATAGATCAAAAGGGAAGAGTTAAAATAGTATCTACTAATATCACTAAAAACATTGTAAAAATACTTTTACGAGAAGGTTTTATTGAAAACGTTCGAAAACATCAAGAAAGTCAAAAAAATTTCTTGGTTTCAACCTTACGACATAGAAAGACTAGGAAAGGGAATAAAATAATTTTAAAGCGTATCAGCCGACCCGGTCTACGAATCTATTCCAACTATCAACGAATTCCTAAGATTTTAGGTGGAATGGGAATTGTAATTCTTTCTACTTCTCGAGGTATAATGACAGATCGAGAAGCTCGACTAAAAAAAATTGGAGGAGAAATTTTGTGTTATATATGGTGATTATCCTGAGGTACCCTAAGTTTCTCTCGAACTTACTAGTTGTAAAATAGAGAGGAGAAGTGAATTATAGAACTCTTCCTCTATTAGTTGATACTTAAAGGGGGTTCCCTGGAATGAAAGAACAAAAATTGATTCATGAGGGTTTAATTACTGAATCACTTCCCAACGGTATGTTCCGAGTTCGGTTAGATAATGAAGATTTAATTCTAGGTTATATTTCAGGGAGAATCCGGCGCAGTTTTATACGTATACTACCCGGAGATAGAGTCAAAATCGAAATGAGTCGTTATGATTCAACCAGGGGACGTATAATTTATAGACTTCGCAAAAAAGATTCGAACGATTAAATCATTATTTTAAACATTCTTTTCGTAGGGATATAATTCGAAGTTCAAAAATCCAATAAACTGATTCTTGTTTCCAACAAAATAGATTCAGAATGAAAGTAAGGAATGATAAATATGAAAATAAGGGCTTCTGTTCGTAAAATTTGTGAAAAATGTCGCTTGATTCGTAGGCGGGGACGAATTATAGTCATTTGTTCCAATCCGAGACATAAACAGAGACAGGGATAATTCTTCTCAAGTTCTAAATCAAGAACTTTTTAAAAGAAAAACCTATGTACATGTAAAAAGAAAGAAGAAAGGATTCGTTTTCATATGAAATGGATATCCCCGTATCTTTCTGATTCTTTTTTATTTTAGAATATGATCTAATAAAATATGACAAAACCTATAGCAAAAATTGGTTTACGTAAGAATGCACGTATTGGTTCAAATAAGAATGAACGTAGAATACCAAAAGGAGTTATTCATGTTCAAGCGAGTTTCAACAATACTATTGTAACTGTTACAGACGTACGAGGTCGGGTGGTTTCTTGGGCTTCCGCAGGTACTTCTGGATTCAGAGGTACAAGAAAAGGAACACCTTATGCTGCTCAAGCCGCGGCTTTTAATGCTATTCGTACATTAGTTGATCAGGGTATGCAACGAGCGGAAGTTATGATAAAGGGTCCAGGTCTCGGAAGAGATGCGGCATTACGAGCCATTCGTAGAAATGGAATGCTATTAAGTTTCGTACGTGATGTAACACCCATGCCGCATAATGGATGTCGCCCCCCTAAAAAAAGACGTGTGTAGAAATAAGAATTCAAGAGATTCCAAGAGAAATAAATGATTCAATGATCTGATCCAATAATCATAAATAAAAGAAAAATAATAGTATGGTTCGAGAAGAAGTAGCAGGATCCACTCGAACACTACAGTGGAAATGTGTTGAATCAAGAGTAGAAAGCAAGCGTCTTTATTATGGTCGTTTCGTTCTGTCCCCGCTTATGAAAGGTCAAGCCGATACCATAGGTATTGCCATGCGAAGGGCTTTACTTGGAGAAATAGAAGGAACCTGTATCACACGTGCAAAATCTGAAAATGTGCTGCATGAATATTCTACGATAGCAGGTATTGAAGAATCAGTACATGAGATTTTAATAAATTTGAAAGAGATTGTATTGAGAAGTAATCTCTATGGAGTTAGGGACGCATCCATTTGCGTCAGGGGTCCAAAATACATAACAGCTCAAGATATCATCTCACCACCTTCTGTAGAAATAGTTGACACGGCACAGCATATAGCTAACCTGACAGAACCAATTGATTTGTGTATTGAATTACAAATCAAGAGAGATCGCGGATATCGTATGAAATCCACAAATGACTCTCACGATGGAAGTTATCCTATAGATATTGTATCTATGCCTGTTCGAAATGCGAATCATAGTATTCATTCTTATGGGAATGGGAATGAAAAACAAGAGATACTATTTCTAGAAATATGGACAAATGGAAGTTTAACTCCTAAAGAAGCACTTTATGAAGCTTCTCGTAATTTGATTGATTTATTGATTCCTTTTCTACATGCAGAGGAAGAGGACATGAATTTCGAGGAAAATGAAAACAGATGGAATTTACCTCTTTTTTCTTTTCAAGACAGATTCACTAATTTAAATAAAAAAAAAGGAATTCCATTGACATGTATTTTTATTGACCAATCAGAATTGTCTTCCAGGACCTATAATTGTCTCAAAAGGTCCAATATACATACATTATTGGACCTTTTGAGTCACAGTCAAGAAGATCTTCTAAAAATGGAATATTTTCGCATAGAAGATGTAAAACAGATATTGGGCACTCTACAGAAACATTTTGCAATCAATTTACCTAAGAAAAAGTTTTCATTTTAAGTCCATTGGACTTTTTTCATTTTTTAGTTTTTAAGAAAGAAAAAAGAATAGAATGAGTTTTTAATCTCCGACACGATCCATATATTTGCAGAATAGATCATAATAAGATTGATGTATCTAGGGAAGATCCCCTTCTGGATCTTCCTTAGATACCTATGTCATGGTATTTCACGGTTTAATCAATTTGAAAAAGACCTAAAGTTAGGGATTTCTCAATAGGTAAAGTTGCTCCAATACCTAACCAAAGAGCTACTGCGGTACCGATCAAAAAGACTGTTGTAGCTACTGGACGACGAAATGGATTTTGGAATTTATTGACATTCTCCAAAAAAGGTACTGTCAATAATCCTATTGGTACTGAAACCATTAAAAGAACACCCAATAACTTATTGGGTACTGTGCGAAGTATTTGAAATACGGGAAAAAAGTACCATTCGGGTAATATTTCCAACGGAGTTGCAAACGGATCCGCCGGTTCACCGATCATTGACGGCTCTAGAACTGCTAAGCCCACATTACATGCAATAGTGCCTAGAATTACTACTGGAAAAATATATAAAAGATCATTGGGCCATGCAGGTTCTCCATAATAATTATGTCCCATCCCTTTAGCCAATTTAGCTCTTAATACAGGATCATTCAAATCAGGTTTCTTTGTTATTTGGATAGGTGAATTCTTGTGGATCCATCCCCCAAAGGAACCGGACATGATAATTTTTTATCATCCGGCTCGAGCAAGAATCAAAAGAATCACAGAAATAGGTCCATAGAAGATCTATATTTCATACATATCGACATATATAATGTAGAATTACTCTATGTAAGAAAGAAAAGATTTATCAAATTCCATTTCCCCGAGTTGCAACGATTCATTGCAAAGAATTCAGTTCTGGCAACAAGGAAATGCTCAATATCCAAGTAGGCTTACAAATTTGATCATGATCAAGTGCTTTTTGGATTGTCTCATGTCTTTTGGTTGGTATTTATCCCCACAGATTGTATTACATACAAAAATACAAAGTTTTTACTTGTTACTAAGAAAGTATAGCCCCTGTTCTTCCTTAGATCCCTTATTTCACTCCGATAGTATCATAGATCAGGGTCGATGCAGAGGAAATGAATGCATCTACATACTATAAAAAACTTACTACGATTACTATAAAATTAATACGAAATACTAATACTATCAATTAATTCTAAATTATAAGTATAAGAAAATTATTAAAAAAAAAAAAGTGGAATAAATAGAACATTGGATCATTCCACATCACTTATTCTAGGGATCTTACGGAGCCTGTTCATGCATGACATGATTCGGGTATGATCATAGAAAATATTCTCCTCAAGTGAACCGGCCTATCCTATGCTACATACAAGGGATTGACGTAATGGTTGGATGCGGAGACACATTGGGTTGTGAATTCCAACGTGGCGGATAAAATCATATATCTGCATGGACCAATCAATAGTTCAAGTCACACACTCCCATAATCCATCCTCTTTTAGGAAAATATACTTCAACTATACGATTTGTATCAAATAAAAAATACTTCAGAGTTGAATAGAAGTATCCAAATAACATGCCTTATTTTTAAATAATCCATATTTGTGGCAATGAAAGACTCTTGTTCCTCCCCGATATGATAAATTACAAATATTTATGATCTGTCTTCTCTATAAAGGACCCGAAATACCTTGCTTACGTATCATTGAAAAGTGCATTAACATAAATACGGCAGTAAGAAGAGGCAATACAAAAGTATGTAAACTATAAAAACGAGTCAAAGTGGATTGGCCCACACTAGCACTTCCACGTAATAATTCTACCAAAGGTGATCCTATTATAGGAATAGCTTCAGGCACGCCTGTTACAATTTTTACTGCCCAATAGCCAATTTGGTCCCGAGGTAAGGAATAACCAGTTACGCCAAAAGATGCGGTCAATACAGCCAGAACCACCCCTGTAACCCAAGTTAATTCGCGGGGTTTTTTAAACCCACCCGTAAGATACACACGAAATACGTGCAAAATCATCATTAGAACCATCATACTTGCTGACCATCGATGAACTGATCGAATTAACCAACCAAAGTTGGCCTCAGTCATTATGTATTGAACAGAGGAAAAAGCCTCTGTAACAGTTGGACGATAGTAAAAGGTCATAGCAAAACCCGTAGCTACTTGTACTAAAAAACAAGTAAGCGTAATCCCCCCTAGACAATAAAATATGTTGACATGAGGAGGAACATATTTACTAGTTATATCATCTGCAATCGCTTGAATCTCGAGACGTTCCTCGAACCAATCATATACTTTATTGAGATAGGTAACCCAAGAAAGACTCCCCCTCTGAGAGCCGTATATGAGAATTTCATCTCGTACGGCTCAAGCCCAAACACACAAATACTGGTTTCAACG